GATCTTTAGGATTGGTGTATTCTTTTAATCCCTTCGTTTCAGATCATGAATGGAGTCAAGTATCACAACCTTTTCTACCCATCCTGTATATTGTCCTTTTCGTTCCGTGTTGGAATAGACGAGATTTTACGAAAAAAGTTATTGATAAAAGAGAACAAATATTTTTTTTTTTCGATACGAATTTGACACAAGATGAAGGAAATCGCTATTTCAATTTCGAATTAAAAAAAATATTTAGAATATTCTATAATAAAAAAGAGTTCCATCATAACTATATAGTTATAGTGAAGTAATACTCCGGGTTCTCACAAAACAAAAGAAAATCCTTTTTTCAAAACTCATTCCTTATTTTATTAGTTAATGATCTAGTGATTGGATCTCTATGCTTATTCCGATAGAAAATGAAATATTCAAATGATTTTTCATCGAATGACTATTCATCTATTGTATTTTCACGTAAATAGGGGCAAGAAAGTTCTATGGAAAAATGGTGGTTCAATTCGATGTTGTATAAAGGAAAATTAGAATACAGGTGTGGGCTAAGTAAATCAATCGATAGATTTGGTGATCCTATTGAAAAAACCAGTGTAAGTGAGGATCCAGTTATAAACGATATGGATAAAAAGATTCATAGTTGGAGTGAAAGTTCTAGTTACAGTAATGCTAATCATTTAGTGGGTGTCAGGGACGTTCGTAATTTTATCTCTGATGACACCTTTTTAGTTAGAGATAGTAATAGGAATATTTATTCCATATATTTTGATATTACTAATCAAATTTTTGAGATTGACAATGATCCTTCTTTACTGAGTGAACGAGAAAGTTCGTTTTTTAGTTATTGGACTTATGCTTATCTGAAGAATGGATCGAAGAATGACGATCCGCCCTGTGATCATTCCATGTATGATACTAAATACAGTTGGAATAATCACATTACTAGTTGCATTAACTCTTATCTTGGTTCTCAAATTTGTATTGAGAGTTCCTTTTTAAGTAGTAGTGACAATTCCAGTGACAGTTACATTTCTAGTTACATTTATGGTGAAAGTAGAAATAGTAATGAAAGGGGGAGCTCCAGTATAAGAACTAGCAGGAATGGTATTGATTTCACTCGAAGAGAAAATTCTACTGATTTCCATTTGAATCAAAAATATAGCCATTTGTGGGTTCAATGCGAAAATTGTTATGGATTAAATTATAAGAAACTTTTTAAGCCCAAAATGAATATTTGTGACCAATGTGGATATTATTTGAAAATGAGTAGTTCAGATCGAATCGAACTTTCGATTGATCCAGGTACTTGGGATCCTATGGATGAAGACATGGTTTCTCTGGATCCTATTGAATTTCATTCGGAGGAGGAACCTTATAAAGATCGTATTGATTTTTATCAAAGAAAGATAGGATTAACCGATGCTGTTCAAACAGGCACAGGTCGACTAAACGGTATTCCCATAGCAATTGGAGTTATGGATTTTCAGTTTATGGGGGGTAGTATGGGATCCGTAGTAGGCGAGAAAATCACCCGTTTGCTCGAGTACGCTACCAATAAATTTTTACCTCTGATTCTAGTGTGTGCTTCCGGAGGAGCACGTATGCAAGAAGGAAGCTTGAGCTTGATGCAAATGGCTAAAATATCTGCTGCTTTATATGATTATCAATCCCATAAAAAGTTATTCTATGTATCAATCCTTACATCTCCTACTACTGGTGGGGTAACGGCTAGTTTTGGGATGTTGGGGGATATCATTATTGCCGAACCGAATGCTTATATTGCATTCGCAGGTAAAAGAGTAATTGAACAAACATTGAATAAGATAGTACCTGAAGGTTCACAAGCGGCTGAATATTTATTCCATAAGGGCTTATTCGATCCAATTGTACCACGTAATCCTTTAAAGGGTGTTCTGAGTGAGTTATTTAAGCTTCACGCTTTTTTTCCTTTGAATTAAAATTCACTTATTAAGTTAAAGTTAAGTAGAGCCTTAAGTCAAATTATTTTTATTTAATTTAGTTACATTTTTGTATTTGTAGCGAACAATCCGATAGTTTATCGGAATCAAAGTAAAAATTCTAAGGAAGAATTTCTTTTTTCTTTATCATAATATTTAATTGTAAATTGTATAAAGAATCGTGCGGATAATTCTTTTTTTTATACCGATATTACTGATTATTAATTAGGAAACCTCTATCTCTATCAACAAGATAAAAAAAATGGTTCCTTCTTCGAAATTCAAATTGGGCAAGGCAAATAAAATAAACCTAAGGTCATCTTTCCTTATTGCTTCGTATGTATAGTATATATAATTCAAATATAGAAAATATAGATATAGAGTATCTTTTCTTTCTACTATATCTTCCGAGAATCTCTATTTTTACTAAGAATCCTGTTGTTGGATTGAATTCTAACGAATCCTTCGGGAATTTGTAAGAAACTCTTTATTTCTTTATTTATTAAATAAAATCAAAATGAGAATTCAATTCTAATTTTAAGACAAGAATAGAATAGATTATCATACGTATATTTCTATATTTCATGTAGAAAGATAAAGAAGAATAAGTCTCATTTATTTAATTATCTATTCCTTGCACTTATTATTTAATATATATACTCACTTAGATATACTCAATATAATTATATACGAATTATAATTATTCTAAGATATCTTTCTAACAATAACAGGTACAAATATTAAATCGAGGTACCCATTCTATGACAACTCTTAACAACTTACCCTCTCTCTTTGTGCCTTTAGTGGGCCTAGTATTTCCGGCAATTGCAATGGCTTCTTTATCTCTTCATGTTCAAAAAAACAAGATTTTTTAGATTCGATAGGTGCAAATCTTATCTATTTTTTTTTCAAGACTTAGATATAGATAACACAGATATCTATTTAGTAGTAGTAGAATATGTCGGTTTCCTCCGAACATATATCTTATGTATGCGTAAATATATGGGTAAATAAATTATAGCAATTTTCAAATAGATCGGAATCGAGGTGGATGTATGAAATGTAAAGTCAATGTATCTATATGTGGATATCTAGAGGAGATCATATAAAAGGGATATTCTTATTTTAGACCTAACCAATTGGATCTAACCAATTAGATGAATTACTCCTAAAGGGTTACATCCGAATGATGCTAGTTGATGAGAGTTACTTCGGAAACAAAAAAAAGGAAAGTCAAATTCATTTGGACTATTTTCTCAATTCCAATAAAATGCAACTGGATCTAGTATGAGTTGGCGATCAGAACATATATGGATAGAACTTATAGTGGGGTCTCGAAAAATAAGTAATTTCTGCTGGGCCTTTATCCTTTTTTTAGGTTCACTAGGATTCGTATTAGTTGGATCTTCCAGTTATCTCGGTAAGAATTTGATATCTTTAGTTCCCTCTCAACAAATTCTTTTTTTTCCACAAGGGATCGTGATGTCTTTCTACGGTATCGCAGGTCTCTTTATTAGTTTATATTTGTGGTGCACAATTTCGTGGAATGTAGGTAGTGGCTATGATCGATTCGATAGAAAAGAAGGAATAGTGTGTATTTTTCGTTGGGGATTTCCTGGAAAAAATCGTCGCATCTTCCTACGATTTCGTATGAAAGATATTCAGTCCATCCGAATAGAAGTTAAAGAGGGTATTTATGCTCGTCGGGTTCTTTATATGGAAATCAAAGGACAGGGGGCCGTTCCCTTGACGCGTACTGATGAGAATTTGACTCCGCGTGAAATTGAGCAAAAAGCCGCCGAATTGGCCTATTTCTTGCGCGTACCGATTGAAGTATTTTGAAATGAACTTGAACTGAAGAAGAAATTCTTTCCCATCGGCAGGGAAAAAATTCAAGAATTCTCTTTTCTTTCTTCAGCATAGCATAGCTTAATAAAGTTTTTTCAGAACGTTCATTCGATCCAAAGTAGACGTATATGGAACATCCATAAAACGAAACTTTTTTTGTCCGCATAAAAAAGAATTTATGCGTATGGAAATCCACTCAACTCAATTCAGTAAAAAACAAGTAAAAGTAACAAATCGAAATAAAATAATAGATTCATCTCCTATATCAAAACATTTCGGAATAAAGGATTTCTCTTTTTATTTTCAATATGAATTGATAGGTTAGATACAAATAGATCATATCTTGTAAATGCTCTCTCCTTTCTTTTGTCAATCGACCTTTCTTTTTTTTTTTATCTTTTCTTTTGTGTTTCTTAATGATCAAAGGCAAAGGATTGCTTGTATCTCTTATCATTTTTGATCATTAGTTTTTGAATTTGTGATCGTTAGATCAGAATATTCTTCATAAATCTCGCTCCATTTTTCCTGGACTATAACCCGGCCATTTTTTTTTTCGAAAGATTTTCTTTTTTGATAGAAAGGACAAAGGGAGTTCTTTTGGCTTGAAATCCGAATAATATTCATTACTTGCTTGAATTGGTTGGCATTCATCAAAAAGGGCTTCGAATTTGATCAATTCAATTGAGGTATCTGGAAACAATATTTTTTCTTATTTCTTCATTCGAAACGGGCTCTTATTCTATTTCTGTATTCTTTCTAAATTCAAGGACTCACTACTAAATCACAAATAAAAAACAGGGAATAGATTCATAGGTCCGATGCCTTGGAATAGAACTTAGGGTTAATAGAAATAGTAGATCACATAGATTCAACAAATGAGGTGGGTTCATTAACAATTCAATGATGAAAAAATGGCAAAAAAGAAAGCATTTCTTCCTCTTCTATATCTTACATCTATAGTATTTTTGCCCTGGTGGATCTCTCTCTCATTTAATAAATGTCTTGAATTTTGGATTACTAATTGGTGGAATACTAGGCAATCCGAAACTTTTTTGACTGATATTCAAGAAAAGAGTATTCTAGAAAAATTCATAGAATTGGAAGAACTCTTACTCTTGGACGAAATGATAAAAGAATACCCGGAAACACATCTACAAACACTTCGTATAGGAATCCACAAAGAAACGATCGAATTGATCAAGATGCACAATGAGGATCATATCCATATGATTTTGCACTTATCGACAAATATAACCTCTTTCATTATTTTAAGTGGTTATTCTATTCTGGGTAATGAAGAACTTGCTATTCTTAACTCTTGGGTTCAAGAATTCCTATATAACTTAAGTGACACAATAAAAGCTTTTTCTATTCTTTTATTAACTGATTTATGTATCGGATTCCATTCGCCCCATGGTTGGGAACTAATGATTGGCTATGTCTACAAAGATTTTGGATTTGCTCACAACGATCAAATTATATCTGGTCTTGTTTCTACTTTTCCAGTCATTCTGGATACAATTTTTAAATATTGGATCTTCCGTTATTTAAATCGTGTATCTCCATCACTTGTAGTGATTTATCATTCAATGAATGACTGATCCAACTATAATATTTGTTACTTTGTAACATAAGGTACATAAGAAAAGCATTTCAATTTTAAGACGTACTTACTCTTTCTACCCTACAGGGATTTCTCCTACTCCTATATTCCAGTAAAATGATTTCAGTACAGTAAATAGCAGAATTGTGGATAGGGAACTATACAAGCGACCTACCTAATTTTATTGTAGAAATTTTCGGGATCAATGATTGGACCATGCAAACTAAAAACACCTTTTCTTGGATAAAGAAAGAGATTATTCGATCTATTTCCGTATCGCTAATGATATATATCATAACTCGGACATCCATTTCCAATGCATATCCCATTTTTGCACAGCAGGGTTATGAAAATCCACGAGAAGCGACCGGGCGTATTGTATGTGCCAATTGCCATTTAGCTAATAAGCCCGTGGATATTGAGGTTCCGCAAGCGGTACTTCCTGATACTGTATTTGAAGCGGTTGTTCGAATTCCTTATGATATGCAAGTTAAACAAGTTCTTGCTAATGGTAAAAAGGGAGGTTTGAATGTGGGGGCTGTTCTTATTTTACCTGAGGGATTTGAATTAGCCCCCCCCGATCGTATTTCGCCCGAGATGAAAGAAAAGATAGGAAATCTGTCTTTTCAGAGCTATCGCCCCACTAAAAAAAATATTCTTGTGATAGGTCCTGTTTCTGGTCAGAAATATAGTGAAGTCACCTTTCCTATTCTTTCCCCGGACCCCGCTACTAATAAAGATGTTCACTTCTTAAAATATCCCATATATGTAGGTGGGAACAGAGGAAGGGGTCAGATTTATCCCGATGGGAGCAAGAGTAACAATACAGTTTATAATGCTACAGCGGCTGGTGTAGTAAGTAAAATCATACGAAAAGAAAAAGGGGGGTACGAAATAACCATATCGGATGCGTCAGATGAACGTCAAGTGGTTGATATTATCCCCCCAGGGCCAGAACTTCTTGTTTCCGAAGGCGAATCTATCAAAGTTGATCAGCCATTAACGAGTAATCCTAATGTGGGCGGATTTGGTCAAGGGGATGCGGAAATAGTACTTCAAGATCCATTCCGTGTCCAAGGCCTTTTGTTCTTCTTGGCATCTGTTATTTTGGCACAAATATTTTTGGTTCTTAAGAAGAAACAGTTTGAGAAGGTTCAATTGTCCGAAATGAATTTCTAGATTCTTGGATTTCCAATATCAAGTTCGTAAAAAGAATCAAATTCTTGTTTTGGGAATTCAATTATGTTATGTATGATCAAAAATTATGAAAAGCTTTTTGCTTGTTTCTATTCCAGATGTCGATATCGGGAATTATTTGTACCGCATTCCTAGTCATAGTATGTATATTGTGAAGAAGATTATTTTACTTTATCCCTTCTTTTTTTTTCAAGCCAAATTCGAGCGGTGTCACTAGGTCACTCTTGTGAGATTGAAATTTCATAGAATGGATCAATCGTTTTTTATTCTAATAGAATAAAATCTAAAATTTCACTGGATACTAAACATAAGATAAGTAAGTGGAGAATAGAAAACAAAGGATTATTCGCCTTCTTCTTCTTAGTCTTTTCTTTGACACAAGAAAGGAATTTTCTACATTTCTTTCTTGTGTCTACATAAAAACGGTTTTTGATCCCGTTCGTCAAAAATTACTATCCTTATTAGTTTCTATTTTTTCCATGTTTATCAGAACCCTTTTTTTATATTTATTACGTATACATATATAAAGTAGTGAACAAAAAAAAAAAAAATAGAGGGAAATCTTTTGATAAAATAGAACTTATTCTAATGGACTTAGAAAAAATTCAACTTTGATGAGATACTAAATAGAGTAGAGTAAGGATAAGGATCTATTCGAAAAGGATTTGCTTTGCATAATAGCTGATCGACAGAAATAGATATTGTAATTGTGTCATTCAGGAAAATGAAATCGAGCGATTCCTTCTTTCTTCTAACTTTGAAAGATAGATAAGATACTATCCGCGAATAAGGGATGCTCTAAATTAATTAATGAAGTTTTCAAAAACATTATAAGAAATGAAGTTTTTTTTTATTTATAATAATAAAATATTATGAAAGCTTAAGAAGGCTTAAGAAGGC